CAGAATACCGTCACCCATTCTTACTAAGAAACTGAAAGAAACGGAAGAAAGAGATGTAGAAAAAACTTCAGAAACGAAAGGGACTAAACAGGAACAAGAGGGATCCACCGAAGAAGATCCTTCTCCTTCCCTTTTTTCGGAAGAAAAGGAGGATCCGGAAAAAATCGATGAAACGGAAGAGATACGAGTGAATGGAAAGGAAAAAAAAAAAGATGAATTCCACTTTAAAGAGACACGATATAAAAATAGACCCGTTTATGAAACTGATTATCTGGATATGGATCGGAATCAAGAAAATTCGAAGTTAGAAATATTTAAAGAAAAAAAAAAGCTCCTCTGGTTTGAAAAACCTCTTGTGACTATTCTTTTCGACTATAAACGATGGAATCGCCCATTTCGTTATATCAAAAAGAATCAATTTGAAAATGCTGTAAAAAATGAGATGTCACAATATTTTTTTCATACATGCCAAAGTGATGGAAAAAAAAGAATATCTTTTACGTATCCACCCAGTTTGTCAACCTTTTTCGAAATGATACAAAGAAAGATGTCTCTGTTCCTAACAGATAAATTCTACTCTGACGAATTATATAATAATTGGGGTTATACTAATGAACAAAAAAGAAAAAACCTAAACAATAAATTTATAAATATAGTCAAGACTCTTGACAAAACTCTATCTCTATATAGTAAATCCCTTATTTTGGATGTACTAGAAAAAAGAACTAGATTGGGTCATAATAATCCGAAAAAAAAATACTTACCTGAGATATATGATCCTTTTTTGAATGGAGTATACCGTGGACAAATTAAAAAATGGTTTTCACTTTCAATCAAAGATAAAATTTCCATACAAAATTACATACAAAGACAAAGAGGTTGGATAAATAAAATCCACGGTCTCTTTCTTATTATTAATTATTTAGAATTTGAAGAAAAAAAAAAACCATTTGATAGAATTGATAAAAAATTATTATCAAGAGAAATGAATTTTTTCTTGAACTTAATTAATGAATTTAATGGAAAACCAACCTCACGTTTAAATTTTAAAGAATTTTATTTACTTCCTGAACAGAAACAAATAAAAATCAATTTAGATTTAGAAGTGCGAGAAAAAAAAATAAGATTTCTATTTGAAAGATTTCTAACTGATCCTAACAATAAAGCAATTAGAAACCAAGCTATTGGGGTAAAAGAAATAAAAAAAAAAGTTCCGCAATGGTCATACAAATTAATCAACGATTTGGAACAAGAGGCGGGAGAAAATAAAGAAGCTTTGGGAAGGGATTCTCAGATTCGTTCAAGAAAACGCAAACGTGTAGTGATTTTTAATCATGACATCGAAAAAACTAATGGTTATAGTAATTCCCAAGATACTAATAATAATGATGAAACAGACAACATTGCTTTGATACGTTATTCACAACAATCGGATTTTCGTCGAGACATAATCAAAGGGTCAATGCGAGCTCAAAGGCGTAAAACAGTTATTTGGAAAACCTTTCAAGCAAATGTACATTCCCTTCCTTTTTTGGACAGAATCGACAAAGACGTTTATTTTTCTTTTGATTTTTCGGAGTCGATAAAAAAAAAATTTAAAAATTGGCTATGGAAAAAGTCAGAATTACAAATTTCAGACTATGATTATAAAGAGAAAAAAGAAAAAGAAAGTACTAAAAAAGAAAAAAGAAGAGAAAATGCACGTATAGAAATAGCGGAAACCTGGGATAGCATTGTATTTGCTCAAGTAATAAGAGGTTTAGTGTTAGTAACCCAATCAATTCTGAGAAAATATATTATATTACCCTCATTGATAATAGTTAAAAATATTGGTCGTATATTATTATTTCAATTTCCTGAATGGTCGGAGGATTTAAAGGATTGGAAGAGAGAAGTGCATGTTAACTGCACTTATAATGGTGTTCAATTAGCAGAAAAAGAATTTCCAAAAAACTGGTTAATAGACGGTATTCAAATAAAGATCCTATTTCCTTTTCGTCTGAAACCTTGGCACAAATCTAAGCTTAAGCTACAAAAACTACGAAACAATTATAACGATCTAATGAAAAAAAAAAAACAACAAAATTATTTTAGTTTTTTAACAATTTGGGGAATGGAAACTGAACTTCCTTTTGGTTCTCCCAGAAAACAACTTTCTTTTTTTGAACCTATTTTTAAAGAACTCAAAAAAAAACTTATAAAATTCAAAAAAAAGTGTTTTAGAATTCTAATAATTTTAAAAGAAAGAACAAAATTATTTATAAATGTCTCAAAAGAAAGAAGAAAATGGGTTATTACAAATATTCTATTTATAAAAAAAATAATAAAAGAACTCTCAAAAATGAACCCAATTCTACTAGTTGGATTAAGAGAAATAGAACTATATGAATTGAGTGAAAGCAAAAAAGAAAAAAAATTGATAATCGATAATGAAATAATTCATGAACCGTCCATTAACATTCAATCTACAAATTGGACAACTTTTTCATTAACAAAAAAAACGATACAAGATTTAACTGATAGAACAAACACAATTATAAATCAAATACAAAAAATTTCAAAAGACAACAAAAAAGGATTTATAAGTCCACATATAAATATTAGTTCTAACAAAATGAGTTATGATGATAAAAGAGTGGAATCACCAAAAAAGATTTTGCAGCTATTAAAAAGAAGAAATATTAGACTAATACGTAAATCAAATTATTTTATAAGATTTTTCATTGAAAGAATATATATAAATATCTTTTTATTTATCAGTAATATTTCTAGAATAAATGGACAACTTTTTTTTTATTTTTTTGAATCAAGAAAAAAAGATTTTAATAAATATAGCTCCTATAATTCCTATAATAACTATATTTACAATAATGAAATAAATCAAGAGAAAATTGATAAAACAAATCAAAATATAACGCAGTTTATTTCGACTATAAAAGAGTCACTTTCTAATTCTAATATTAATAATAAGAACTTACAAACTTTTTGTGACTTATCTTATTTGTCACAAGCATATGTCTTTTACAAATTATCCCAAAGCCCGGTTTTTAACTTTTTGAATTTATATAAGTTAAGATTAAGATCTGTCTTTGAATATAATGGAGCATCTCTTTTTCTTAAGAATGAAATAAAAAATTATTTCCTTAGAACACAAAAAATATTTCATTTCGAATTGAGACATAAGAACCCCCCCAATTCTGAAATAAATCAATGGAAAAATTGGTTAAAGGGTTATTATCAAAATAATTTATCTCAGTCTAGATTAGTACCACAAAAAAAAAAAAGTAGAAATAGCATAAATCAACACTCTATACCTAAAACTAACCATTTAAACAAATGGGATTCATATGAAGAAAACCCATTAATTAACTTTAAATCCGAAAAAAAAAATGTTAAAAAACAATATAGATATGATCTTTTATCATATAATTTTATTAATTATGAAGATAAGAAAAACTCGTCTATTTATAGATTACCATTACAAGTAAAGCATAACCAAGCGGTTTTTTATAATTACAACGAACATAAACGAAAAATCTTTAATATGCTAGTAGGTATCCCTGTCAATAATTATCTAGTAGAAGATAATATTATAAATAGAAAAAAAAGAAAGACCAATTCGGATAGAAAAGATTTTGATTGGCTAATTCTCAATTTTTGTCTTAGAAAGAAGATGGATATTAGGGCCTGGATCAATATGGATAGTGACACCAACAGTAATAAATATACTAAGACTAGGGCTAATAATTATCAAATAATTGATAAAATCGACAAGAAAGGTCTTTTTTATCCCACGATTCATCAAAATCAAGAAATGAACCCATCCAATCAAAAAAAAAAACTTTTTGATTGGATGAGAATGAATGAAGAAATACTAAGTTGTCCCATATCGAATCTCGAACTTTGGTTTTTCCCAGAATTTTTGATACTTTATACTTCGTATAAGATTAAACCATGGTACATACCAATCAAATTTCTACTTTTCAATTTTAATGTAAATGAAAATGCCAGTGAAAATAAAAAAACGACAGGAAAGAAAAAACGAGATATTTTTCTATCAATATTTTCAACTGAAAAAAAATATCTTGAATTAGAAAAAAAAAATCAAAATCAAGGAGAAAAAGAATGCACAATCAAAACAGATTTTGAATCAACTCTCTCAAACCAAGAAAAAGATATTGAAGAAAATTATGTAGTATCAAAGATTAAAAAAAATAAAAAACAATCCAGGACCAACATGGAAGCGGAGTTTTATTTCTTACTAAAAAGATATTTGCTTTTTCAATTGAGATGGGACGATTCTTTAAATAAAAAAATTATCGATAACATCAAAATATATTGTTCCCTGCTTAGACCGATAAACCTAAGAGAAATTACTATAGCCTCTATTCAAAGGGGAGAAATAAATCTAGATCTTATAATGATTCAGAAAAATTTCACTCTTACAGAATTGATTAAAAGGGGAATATTACTTATGGAACCAGTTCGTCTGTCTATAAAAAATGAAGGACAATTTATTATGTATCAAACTCTAGGTATCTCGTTGGTTCATAAGAGTAAGCACACAATTAATCAAAGGTACCGCAAAAAAGGCCTTGTTGATACGAAGAATTCTGATGAATTCATTTCAAAACATCAAAAGATGACTGAAAATAGAGACAAAAATCATTATGATTTGTTTGTTCCTGAAAGTATTTTATCCCCTAGACATCGTAAAGAATTGAGAATTCTAATTTGTTTCAATTCTAGGAATAGAAATGGTATGCCTAGCAATGCATTTTTTTGTAATGAAAATAAGGTAAGGAGTCTAATTTTGAATAAAAGCAAAATAAATCAAAATACACTAATTAAATTAAAGTTCTTTCTTTGGCCTAATTATCGATTAGAAGATTTCGCTTGTATGAATCGCTATTGGTTTGATACCAATAATGGCAGTCGTTTCAGTATGGTAAGGGTACATATGTATCCGCAATTTAAAAATGAACTGAGCCGTGTACTGGAAAAAAGTGAAATAGGGATTGATTTTATTTACCGTACTTTATTGCGTATATGAAGACAAAAAGATGCACACATGTATTGTTTTACATTCCATTATAATACATGATAATAATTCAATGACATATCAATATCTAGAAATGATACAAAAATCTTCTTAGTTTATTGTTAAATTTTAGGTATAATTTTTAATCTTTTGTGAGTGTAGACAACTATCTTTTTTTTTTTATTTACCTACTCGAATCCAATTTTAAAATTGGGAATTATTAACAAAATTAAGATTATTGTATTGTCTATGCCAAAAAAAAAATGAGTATAATTATTATTATTGATCAATAAAAATATCTAGCAATAGCAATAAAGGCCGGCGAGGAGGGGGGGGGGGGGGAGATTTCATTTTATGGTAAAAAAATCATTCATTTCGGTTATTTCAAACGAAGAAAAAGAAGAAAACAGGGGGTCTGTTGCATTTCAAATACTAAGCCTCAGTAATAGGATACTCAAACTTTCTTCCCATTTGGAATTGCACAGAAAAGACTATTTATCTCAGAAAGGCCTCCGTAAAATTTTGGGAAAACGCCAAAGGATGCTGTCTTATTTGTCAAAGAAAAATAGAATACGTTATAAAGAATTAATTAATCAGTTGGATATTCGGGAATCAAAAACACGTTAATTTTAATTTGAAGAGGCTTTTTGAATTATTGAATTATTTGATTTATTAGATCTTGACTTTTTTTTATTTTAATGAACTTATTTTCGCTTTTCAGTAATTTATGAAAGAATGAATCGAGGAAAAAGAGAACCTTATGAATATACCAGTTACAAGAAAAGACCTCATGATAGTAAATATGGGTCCCCACCACCCATCAATGCATGGTGTTCTTCGCCTCATTGTTACTCTCGATGGTGAAGATGTTATCGACTGTGAACCAATATTAGGCTATTTACACCGAGGAATGGAAAAAATTGCGGAAAACCGAACAATTATACAATATCTGCCTTATGTAACACGTTGGGATTATTTAGCTACTATGTTCACAGAAGCAATAACGGTAAATGGACCGGAGTTGTTGGGAAATATCCAAGTGCCTAAAAGAGCCAGCTATATAAGAGCAATTATGTTGGAGTTGAGTCGTATAGCTTCTCATCTGTTGTGGCTTGGTCCTTTTATGGCAGATATTGGAGCGCAGACTCCTTTCTTCTATATTTTTAGAGAAAGGGAATTAGTATATGATCTATTTGAAGATGCCACCGGTATGAGAATGATGCATAATTATTTTCGTATCGGAGGAGTAGCGGCTGATTTACCTCACGGCTGGATAGATAAATGTTTAGATTTTTGCGATTATTTTTTAATAGGAGTTACTGAATATCAAAAACTTATTACCCGAAATCCTATTTTTTTAGAACGAGTTGAAGGAGTAGGCATTATTGGTAGAGAGGAAGTAATAAATTGGGGTTTATCAGGACCGATGTTACGAGCTTCTGGAATACAATGGGATCTTCGTAAAGTTGATCGTTATGAATGTTATGACGAATTTGATTGGGAAGTACAGTGGCAAAACGAAGGAGATTCATTAGCTCGTTATCTAGTCCGAATTGGTGAAATGACAGAATCCATAAAAATTATTCAACAAGCTCTAGAAGGAATTCCGGGGGGGCCATATGAGAATTTAGAAATCCGATACTTTGATAGAGAAAGGAATTCAGAATGGAATGATTTTGACTATCGATTTATTAGTAAAAAACCTTCTCCTACATTTGAATTGCCGAAACAAGAACTCTATGTGAGAGTTGAAGCCCCAAAGGGAGAATTGGGAATCTTTTTGATAGGAGATCTGAGTGGTTTTCCTTGGAGATGGAAAATTCGTCCGCCGGGTTTTATCAATTTGCAAATTCTTCCTCAGTTAGTTAAAAGAATGAAATTGGCTGATATTATGACAATATTAGGTAGCATAGATATCATTATGGGAGAAGTTGATCGTTAAAATGATAATTGATACACCAGAAGTACAAGATATTAATTCTTTTTCTAGATTCGAATTTTTAAAAGAGACCTATGGAATTATATGGACCCTTATTCCTATTTTTACTCCTGTATTGGGAATCACAATAGGTGTACTAGTAATTGTATGGTTAGAAAGAGAGATATCCGCAGGGATACAGCAACGTATTGGACCTGAATACGCCGGACCTTTGGGAGTTCTTCAAGCTTTAGCAGATGGGTCAAAGCTACTTTTCAAAGAAAATATTTTTCCATCTAGAGGAGAAACTCTTTTATTCAGTATCGGACCGTCCATTGCGGTTATATCCATTTTAGTAAGCTATTCAATAGTTCCTTTTAGTTCTCACCTTGTTTTAGTGGATCTCAATATCGGTGTTTTTTTATGGATTGCCTTCTCAAGTATCGCTCCCATCGGCCTTCTTATGTCAGGATACGGTTCAAATAATAAATATTCTTTTTTAGGTGGTCTACGAGCTGCTGCTCAATCGATTAGTTATGAAATACCATTAACTTTATGTGTATTATCAATATCTCTACGTGCGATTCGTTAAAATATAAAGTGGTCTCTATTCCTTCCTTTCTAGGAAAAAAGGCGGAATAATTTGAGTAAATATCTTCATTTTTTATTCATTATTCAGATGGATGAACTAAATCAGATAGTTATATGAGTGAAAGAAAACAGCTTATATAATATATAAATTATATAAATATAAATTCGCAGTAAAAAAAGTGAGTCTCATTTTCTATGTATAAGAGTTAGAGAGTTGAGCGGAAATAAACATAAGCATAAGAAAGCGGTTGCCCCAAGATTGGGTGATTCGTCATCCTGACTTGAAGCGGGTTCAAAAGATCAACCATAGTGAGTTTTCACTATCCTTTGTATGTATTCTCATACATGTATTACCTTAACGGATGATTGAACAAAAACGAGTGGATGGTTAGAAACACCAAGATACACAAAGGATTAGTAATGAAGATTATGTAAAAGAATATTTCTGCATAATATACAAAGAATATTAATTGAGGCTTTATGTTGGTAGAAATGATCAGGCAGTACTCCCGATGATTCCGATCCAGAGTATGCTCCTATTCGTCGATTAAATAAATGACTATTGGAAACGAAATAATCTTTTATTGATTTCTTTTTTATTTTGTAAGTCTCCTTTTTCCAGAAACAGAAATGAAGAATAGAAACGAAAAAAAGATTTTTTTTTATTCTTTCTTTATACTTTTATCCTTTCTATATCCATATTTATATAGATATAGATAGAATTCATATCATAACTTCTAAATTAATGTATAATTCTTTTTCATAAGTGAAAAGGACGAGTTATTTCAATTTTTATAAGTTAGAAGGAGTATTTCATTGAAGAAATAAGTTATTACTCAACAAAGAAAAATTGAAATTATTATTGAAATCATTAAATAAAGGATGAGATCAATTCAGAAGTACTTTGATTTTTCTATTTTTCATTATTATATTATTATATATATATAATAATGAAAGCAGAACAGACAGAATTAAATTGGTCTAATTCGGGATCGTACAATAAATTTTTACCTTATCCATCGTATAAACATATCAAGATAAAATAATATTGACCTGATCCCTAGATTTATTTATGGTCCTCAAGGAGCCGTATGCGGTGAAAATCTCATGTACGGTTCTGGACTAGCGATGGTAACAGTGATGGTATCACCGACTATGATTATCTAATAGTTCAAGTACAGTTGATATAGTTGAGGCACAATCAAAATATGGTTTTTGGGGATGGAATTTGTGGCGTCAACCTATAGGGTTTATTATTTTTCTAATTTCTTCCCTAGCAGAATGTGAAAGATTACCTTTTGATTTACCAGAAGCAGAAGAAGAATTAGTAGCAGGTTATCAAACCGAATACTCGGGTATCAAATTTGGTTTATTTTACGTTGCTTCCTATCTAAACCTATTAGTTTCTTCATTATTTGTAACAGTTCTTTACTTGGGCGGTTGGAATATCTCTATTCCGTACATATTTGTTTTTGATTTTTTTGAAATAAATAAAACATATGATGTTTTTGAACCGACAATTAGTATGTTTATTACATTAGCTAAAACTTATTTGTTCTTGTTCATTCCTATCACAACAAGATGGACTTTACCTAGGCTAAGAATGGACCAGCTATTGAATCTTGGATGGAAATTTCTTTTACCTATTTCTCTCGGTAATCTATTATTAACAACTTCTTCCCAACTCTTTTCACTGTAAAAGAAGATGATATCCTATGATTCTCAACTTGGATCAAACAAGAGAAATAAACAAACATAAAATTATTCATAATATATTTACAATATGTTCCGTATGATAACCGGGTTCATGAATTATGGTCAACAAACAGTACGAGCTGCAAGGTACATAGGTCAGAGTTTCATGATTACCTTATCCCACGTAAATCGTTTACCCATAACTATTCAATATCCTTATGAAAAGGTAATCGCCATGGAGCGTTTCCGCGGTCGAATCCATTTTGAATTTGATAAATGTATTGCTTGTGAAGTATGTGTTCGTGTCTGCCCTATAGATCTGCCCGTCATTGATTGGAAATTGGAAACTGATATTCGCAAGAAACGATTACTTAATTACAGTATTGATTTCGGAATCTGTATATTTTGTGGTAACTGTGTTGAGTATTGTCCAACAAATTGTTTATCAATGACTGAAGAATATGAACTTTCTACTTATGATCGTCACGAATTGAATTATAATCAAATTGCCCTAGGTCGTTTACCAATGTCAGTAATTGACGATTATACAATTCGAACAATTTTGAATTCTCCTCAAATAAAAAAATAAATAAATCCTTGATGAAAAAAAGATCTTGAATTACTAGGGGTCATTAAATAAATGAGTTTTTTCCTTTTGTTTGGTCTCAATAACTACAAACCTCAACTATTGATTGGTTAGTAAGAGGTACGTCGTAATTTGGATTGAAAGGATTGAAAATTCATTATCATTAATTACTATATCTGACATTATTTCGAAATGTATAGTTTCGTATTCGAACTACTCTATTCAGACTCTATTCATATAAAACATGAGATTAGTCCAATAACTGTACCCCACATTAATTCACATCCCTTAGGATTTAATTCAATTAGAAATTTCTTATGAATCATCAACAATTTTTTCTGGTCTGGTCTCAATAAGGTCATGAAAAACATTTCGATTTATTTACCTCTTATTTTACATATAATGGATTTGCCTGGACCAATACATGATTTTCTTTTAGTCTTTCTGGGATTAGGTCTTATCTTAGGAGGTATAGGAGTAGTATTACTTAACAACCCAATTTATTCTGCCTTTTCGCTGGGATTAGTTCTTGTTTCTATATCTTTATTATATATTCTATCAAATTCATATTTTGTAGCCGCCGCACAACTCCTTATTTACGTGGGAGCTATAAATGTTTTAATCATATTTGCTGTGATGTTCATGAATGGTTCAGAATATTACAAAGATTTTAATCTTTGGACCGTTGGGAATGGGTTTACTTTGCTGATTTGTACAAGTATTTTTGGTTTACTAATAACTACTATTACGGATATATCATGGTACGGGATTATTTGGACTACAAGATTAAACCAGATTATAGAACACGATTTGATAAGTAATAGTCAACAAATTGGAATTCATTTATCAACGGATTTTTTTCTTCCATTTGAATTCATCTCGATAATTCTTTTAGCGGCTTTGATAGGTGCAATTACTGTGGCGCGCCAATAATAAATCTATAAAATTGGTAACAGCAATCCAAAATAAACTCCATTCTGTGTTATCACAATTATTTACCTTCAATTAGAATTTAAAATTGTTTATGTTTAAAATATAAAATAAAAATTCTTTTATTCGATCTATTACCAATAGATTTCTTTCTTCCGTACTTTTATAGTCAATTGAATCTTTTCTATTATTGTTCATATTATATTGAAATGAATCGAAATTGATAAGGAGTTGGTCAATGATGCTCGAACATGTACTTGTTTTGAGTGCCTACTTATTTTTTATCGGTATCTATGGATTGATCACCAGCCGAAATATGGTTAGAGCTCTTATGTGTCTTGAACTTATACTGAACGCGGTTAATATAAATTTCGTAACATTTTCTGATTTTGTTGATAGTCGCCAATTAAAAGGAAATATTTTCTCCATTTTTGTTATAGCCATTGCAGCCGCTGAAGCAGCCATTGGACCAGCTATTGTTTCGTCAATTTATCGTAACAGAAAATCAACTCGTATCAATCAATCGAATTTGTTGAATAAGTAGTATGAATGATCAGTAGTAATATGAATGATAAGTAGTATTAACCATACAAATTAGAATATTCATAAATTCGAATTTAATATGTATTATACATAATGTATGATCATGTTTGCGAAAATATAAGAAATCAAAGTATCTTAGTTCTCTCCCATGAGTCGAACCGGAAGTAGATTGATTATAAAAATTCTGGCAAATATAAATCATTGATTCATCTGGTATCGAAATATATGATTCATTTACATACAAGTTTACTAGATCGAAAATTTATTATTAAAAAAGAAAAAAAAAAAGATTATAGATCCAATGTCACATTCAGTAAAGATTTATGCTACGTGTATAGGGTGTACTCAATGTGTCCGAGCTTGCCCCACAGATGTATTAGAAATGATACCTTGGGATGGGTGTAAAGCTAAACAAATAGCTTCTGCTCCAAGAACAGAGGACTGTGTGGGTTGTAAAAGATGTGAATCTGCCTGTCCAACGGATTTCTTGAGTGTTCGAGTTTATTTGTGGCATGAAACAACTCGAAGTATGGGTCTAGCTTATTGATACTTTCCAAAAACCTACTTGAATAGGACTACAATTTTATTTTTTTTGCCTTTACCGACAAAAACCCGTGCTCAATATATAATATATTGAGCACGGGTTTTTCTGGTCCAAGTGTATCTTGTTTTTACCACGAATTATTTTCCTTGGTTAACGATAATTGTAGTTTTGCCAATATTTGCAGGTTCCCTAATTTTCTTTCTTCCTCATAGAGGAAATAAGGTAATTAGGTGGTATACTCTTTGTATATGTATAATCGAACTCCTTCTAACAACCTATGCATTCGGTTATCATTTCCAATTGGACGATCCATTAATCCAACTGACAGAGGATTATAAATGGATCGATTTTTTGGATTTTTCCTGGAGATTGGGAATAGATGGAATTTCGATAGGACCTATTTTGCTGACGGGGTTTATCACTACTTTAGCTACTTTAGCGGCTCGGCCAATTACTCGAGAATCCCGAGTATTCCATTTCCTGATGTTAGCAATGTATAGCGGTCAAATAGGACCATTTTCTTCTCAAGACCTTTTACTTTTTTTCATCATGTGGGAATTAGAATTAATTCCAGTTTATCTACTTCTAGCCATGTGGGGAGGAAAGAAACGTTTGTATTCAGCTACAAAATTTATTTTGTATACTGCAGGAAGTTCCGCCTTTTTATTAATGGGAATTCTAGGTATTTGTTTATCTGGTTCTAATGAACCAACATTAAATTTTGAAACATCAGCTAATCAATCGTATCCTGTAGCACTCGAAATGCTATTCTATATTGGATTCTTTATTGCTTTTGCTGTCAAATCGCCGATTATACCCTTACATACCTGGTTACCAGACACTCATGGAGAGGCACATTACAGTACTTGTATGCTTTTAGCTGGAATCTTATTAAAAATGGGAGCGTATGGATTGATTCGGATCAATATGGAATTATTACCTCACGCACATTCTATATTTTCTCCTTGGTTGATGATAGTCGGCACAATTCAAATAATCTATGCAGCTTCAACATCTCCTGGTCAACGTAATTTAAAAAAAAGAATAGCGTATTCCTCTGTATCTCATATGGGTTTCATAATTATAGGACTTGGTTCTATAAACGATACAGGACTTAATGGAGCCATTTTACAAATAATCTCTCATGGATTTATTGGCGCGGCGCTTTTTTTCTTGGCAGGAACGAGTTATGATAGAATACGTCTTGCTTATCTCGATGAAATGGGTGGAATGGCTATCACAATTCCAAAAATATTTACGACTTTCAGTATCTTATCAATGGCTTCTCTTGCATTACCGGGCATGAGCGGTTTTGTTGCAGAATTAATAGTATTTTTTGGAATACTTACTAGCCAAAAATATCTTTTAATGACAAAAATACTAATTACTTTTGTAATGGCAATTGGAATGATATTAACTCCTATTTATTCATTATCTATGTTACGACAGATGTTCTATGGATACAAGCTTTTTACTGCGACAAACTCTTATTTTGTCGATTCTGGGCCGCGAGAATTTTTTGTTTCGATTTCTATTCTTTTACCCGTAATAGCTATTGGTATTTATCCAGATTTCGTTTTCTCATTATCAGTTGACAAAGTCGAAGCTCTTCTATCTAATTCTTTTTATCCATCATTTTTGTGAGTAAACCAAAAAAAAAAAGCAAACATAAATCAATCATATGATTTTAAAAAGTGTTTGTTCGACCCTTAAAAATAAGTCCTTTTTCTTCTCCTAAGTTTGAGTAAAATAAATTGGAAGTTTATTATAACCAGGTATGTAATCCAGGGAGAACCCTTTGAATCAAATCAAAGGGTTCTCCTTGGATTACATGAAGTTTTATTTTATACACTTATGCTGTCTTATGTTTATTTTCTATTTATCAAGTCCTTTCTTTATCTTTAATTCAATTAGATGTAAATGAACCATAACTATGCAACCCTATTCCTAATAAATTAACCCCAAAATAGCATATCCAAATTATAAAAAAGCCCATCGAGGCTACAATTGCGGAATTTACACTTTCAATATTTTTATTTGTTCGAGTATGTAAATAAATCGAAAATAGGGTCCACGTAATAAATGCCCAAGTTTCCTTCGGATCCCAATTCCAATATGATCCCCATGCTTCATTAGCCCATACTGCTCCCGAAAGAATACCTATGGTTAAAAAGATAAACCCTAGACTAATAATACGATAACTCCAAAGATCCAATTGTTGAATCAATTGAAACCTGTAATAATTCCTAGAAGAAAGAAAAAAAGTGTTTGGTAAAAGATTATTTTTTTCTCTCACGTATTGAATCTCGCCCAGGGAAAACGATTCATTTACGAGATTATTGATTTTACTAAAAATCCTTAGGAATTTTCGAAATGTAATGACTAGAAGAGCTAGTGATAATAATGATCCGCATAAAAGAGCTGCATAGCCCAATACCATCATACTTACGTGCATCATTAACCAATGGGATTGGAGAGCTGGTACTAATATTTCGGATTGGTGCATTTCAGTTAAAAGGCCCGAAGTAGCAAAACCTTGGGTAAAAATAGCACTTGGCGTGGTTATTGCGTTTAAATTTAAATAGTTTTTATACTTTTTAAAATACGGAACCATATGAATAATGGAGAAACTCCATGAAAGAAAGATTAATGATTCGTATAAATTACTTAATGGTAAATATCCTAAATAAATCCAACGAGTAATTAATAATCCTGTTATACAGAAAAAAGTAGTCATCATCCCCTTTTCTGACGAATCATATAGTCCTACGATTTCATCGACTAATAAGGTTATCAAATGAATTGTAATTACAATTGAAACGACCGAAAAGGATATATGAGTTAATATATGCTCTAAAGTTGAAAATATCATAAACAATTTTAAATTAAAATAAAGGAAAGTTCCTCAATTCCCAATTTTTAGGATAGGAATTAAAATTGGGAATTGAATTCCATATAGGACTTATTCTTTTAGAATATGTCATGCCGCCACTCGGACTCGAACCGAGATGCTCTAGCACTGCTTCCTAAGAGCAGCGTGTCTACCGATTTCACCATAGCGGCTTGTTCTAAATTATAATAACCTATTTTTATTCAATCGTCGAGATTGAAGTAGTCAATTCAATATATATTATATATATTTAGGAAAGATTAAAATAAAAATTGTTGAATAAAAACTTTTTTAAAAATTAGATTTTAACGTAAGGATTTTAATAATAATCCGTATTTTTATTGGTCTATTTTTTAGTTATAGTGTTAGAATGTTCGTTTTATTTAACTTAACTACTGGGATTTTAAAATACTTTATTTTTTTATGCTCGAATAAAATCTAACTGGTGTAACTGGATAGTTATAACCTCACCTCAATCTATGGATTGAACTCAAAACGTTCTTTATGACTTGCATTTTCTTTTGACATTTTCTTTTGACTTAGTTTTTTAATAATTCATTTCTTACTGATTTATTTTATGAATCTTAAAAAATGCATTTTTTCGATGACATAAAAATCCTATTTTTATGTATCACGATTTTGTTAATATTAATATATGCAGGGGATTGTAACTCTTTGCATAGCTTTGTATTAAATGTCAGTATTGGTTTTAATTGTGTAGAGAATTTGTCTTAAGATTTAGCAAACAAAATATTGGTAGGTTTTGGGCCAGGCTAGGTATATTATGTAATAAAAAATTTCAACTTCTATCATAAGTATATCGTATTTCATATTATAATTGTAGCGTACTTAAAAAAAAAAAATCATTTTGATTTTATAAATCAATTTATGTATATTACTTAAGTATATATTTCTATATTAATTATAGAAATATATATTTGTTGATTGATCTTTCAGTGGAAACATAGGGTCTAAAATTGGTGTATTTTTTATATAATCGTATTTTTAGTATAATCACTTAAAAAAGGGTTTTTCTTAATTGAATTTGCTTAAATTAAAAATTAGGGATATATAGTAATAATAATTTATAGAAAAAATAAATGGTTTAGAGAATTTTAAAACACATTTTAAACTTAATTAATTAATTTTGACTACAAATTATATATATATTCTTCTATAATTAGTTTAATTAAGTATAAATTAAGTATATTATATATACTATAGTTATTATTTTATGGTATAAAATAATAAAAGAGTAATAAAAAAGAAAAATTTTTTATTCTTGAATCGATGGGGATTCTTATTTTCCCCACCCTAAAAACAATAAAGCATACTCAAAAGAAACGTTAATCCTGTGCTTGCGTTTATTCTTTTTTCAAACAAAAGAGTATAGTATTATAATTTATATTTCAATTTATATAATTTAAATTTAGTAGACACAAGAATCCTTTTTTATTATAAAAGCGAAACCATTTCAATTTACTATTGCTATTGATTCGGTCAAAACAAAACATTAGAAAATATCCATTTTTCCTTTTATTTCTATTTAGATATTTTTTATTATATATATTAATAGATAATAGAATATATAAATTTATAATATATAATATATAATTTATAATAGAATTATAAAATATAATTATTTAAGTTAATATAATTTATAGTTTTTATAATCTTTTGAGTATTATTTAAAATTAAAATCTTATTTTATATAAATTAAGTATTTGTATTTTATTTTAAAGTCTAAAATATTCATTTTCATTCTAAAATTCTAAAATGTAGTACTATATTACTTAAGAATTTACTTAAGAATATAATACAAATTTTTATAAATTTTTTTTTACTTATAAAACTAAAAAATTATAAAAATTTCCAATTATAAACAAATAAGACTGACTGCTTTTCGAGTCAGAACAACTCAGATTATTCCAATCTTTGATTATTTATTTGTTGCATAAAAAAAACTTTTTGAATTCCTTGTAGAAAGAGATTTACCTAACGAAAAAGCTTTCAATGCTGCCCAATATCCTTTCTTTTTCCAAATATTTTTACGAATTCGCTTTTTTGAGATAGAAGTACGTTTTTTCGGAACTGCCATTAAAAATTATAATAAGTTTTTAATCCCTATAGTTGGATGTCAAAGACATCTATTGTTCAAAACCAATTGTTTTTTTCTTATTAATTATCTAGCTATCTATTTATTTTCTAGATTGTACTCCCTTCATAAAAATATGAATATAGAAAAATCGCGTAACTAAATAAATAAAAAAAGTACGGGGAACAAAAAAAATAATAAAATAAAAAAGATTTTTCTTTTTTCTATTCCCGACAATATCGAATAATTCATATTTAGTTTATTGGTCCTCTTATATCCTCATTCAAACCCATATCTATAAAATTGAAATTTGCTATGCCATATAAATCTAATAGATTAACGTTGATATGATAATCAAATAAAAAAAAACAAAAAAAAAATACAAACAAAAAGATTATACCTTTCTTTATATCTCTATTTTATATCTCTGTCTAGTTTTTTTTTGTCGTCCTACATTGATTTATAGGTAATAAAAAGGGCAAAAATACATAATAAAAAAGATCCAAAGTTTTACTAAACCAACCCCTTGTATTAAATTAATATAAAAAAATAAAAAAAAAAAATATTAAATCTAAGTACTATTTTTTTTTCTTTTCTATGAATTATTAATTTAATTGGTCAAGCTCCCAAAAAGAGCAAGAGTATATATAATTTTAATTTTAAAATGTGCAAGAGACTAGTACTTAATCTGTTATCTCTTAAAAACTAAAAACGCCAAGATAAATAATTTTCTAAAAGATATCTTAGTAATTCCTCCTTTTAATTTTATGTTAAAGTTAAATTTTGGATGTCAGAGTTTGGAGATCAGAGCCTTTTCTAAAAAAAGAGAAGTCTAATATTAAAATTATATTACAATAAAAGACAATCAATTAGTTCCAAAAGAGATTTTCAGAATAACCCCAAAAGAAATAACTTTATTGGGGATAAGTTAGGTTTTTTTCTTATTTAGATCAAATACTGGTTTTGGCGTAATTATTTATCTTTGCTTTATCAATATATAAATTAGTGTGTAATACGAAATAATAATGAAAATGGAAATCTCCATTTTCATTTTTTGGATATTCATCAAATTTGACTTAATAATAATATAATAATTGAATATTAATATTTAATATCAATATTACTATATAGTACTTTTTTTTCATCGTTTTCAATAGTAATTTGTTCATATCATTTGACAAATTTTAACTTCTTTATTTGAAATATTTAAAATAGTTGAAAAAGATTCAGAATAATTATAAAATTCTAGATTTTATTTTGTATATTTTAAGTTTTTATTTTATTAACTGACCCCTTAGCATTTCAAAAGAAATAAGAACCGGTAAATCAGAAACAATTAATTAAGATAAAAATAAAAAGACTTTTTTCTTTTTTTAATTTATTTTTATGGAATATATAGATCAATATTCATGGATTATAGCTTTAATCTCACTTCCAGTTCCGATATTAATAGGAGTAGGACTTTTACTTTTTCCAACGGCAACAAAAGATCTTCGCCGTATGTGGGTTTTTCCAAGTGTTTTATTGTTAAGTATAGTTATGCTTTTTTCAACTTATCTAGTTATTCAACAAATAAATAAACCTTCTATCTATCTATCTATATGGTCTTGGACTATAAATAATGACTTTTCGTTAGAATTTGGCTATTTGGTTGACCCACTTACTTCTATTATGTTAATATTAATTACTACTGTTGGAGTTTTGGTTCTTATTTATAGTGACAATTATATGTCTTATGATCAGGGATATTTGCGATTTTTTGCTTATATTAGTTTATTCATTACTTCAATGGTAGGATTAGTTACTAGTTCTAATCTAATACAAATTTATTTTTTTTGGGAATTAGTTGGAATGTGTTCTTATCTATTAATAGGTTTTTGGTTCACACGACCTACTGCAGCAAATGCTTGTCAAAAAGCTTTTGTAACTAATCGTGTCGGAGATTTTGGTTTATTATTAGGAATTTTAGGTTTTTATTGGATAACGGGCAGTTTGGAATTTCGGGGTTTGTTTGAAATATTCAATAACTTGGTTTCTAATAATGAGGTTAATCATTTATTTGCTACTTTGTGTGCTTTTCTATTATTTGCTGGTGCAATTGCTAAATCTGCCCAATTTCCCCTTCATGTATGGTTACCTGATGCTATGGAAGGGCCTACCCCTATTTCAGCTCTTATACATGCTGCTACTATGGTAGCGGCTGGAATTTTTCTTGGAGCTCGGCTTCTTCCGCTTTTCATAGTTATACCTTATATAATGAATCTAATAGCTTTGATAGGTATAATAACATTATTTTTAGGGACCACTTTAGCTCTTGCTCAAAAGGATATTAAGAGGGGTTTAGCTTATTCTACAATGTCTCAATTGGGTTATATGATGTTGGCTCTAGGTATGGGTTCTTATCGGGCTGCTTTGTTTCATTTGATTACTCATGCTTATTCCAAAGCATTGTTGTTTTTAGGATCTGGATCTATTATTCATTCAATGGAAACTATTGTTGGATATTCTCCAGATAAAAGTCAGAATATGATTCTTATGGGGGGTTTAAAAAAACATGTACCAATTACAAAAACATCTTTTTTATTAGGTACACTTTCTCTTTGTGGTATTCCACCTCTTGGATGTTTTTGGTCCAAAGATGAAATTCTTAATGATAGTTGGTTGTATTCACCAATTTTTGCAATAATAGCTTTTTCCACAGCGGGATTAACTGCATTTTATATGTTTCGGATCTATTTACTTACTTTTGAGGGACATTTAAATGTTTATTTTCAAACTTACAGTAATAAAAAACGAAGTTCTGTTTATGCAATATCTTTATGGGGGAGAGAAGAGCAAAAGTGGATTAAAACAAAATTTCACTTATTACCTTTATTAACCATGAATAATAACAAAAGGACTTCTTTTTTTTTTTAAGAAATATCCAATTAATAGAAATGTAAGAAATATGAGGGGACCTATTATTACTATTCCTAATTTCGGTACTAAGAACATTTTCTCTTATCCTAATGAGTCGGCCAATACTATGCTATTTGTTATGCTTGTATTAGGTCTATTTACATTCTTCATTGGAATTATAGGAATTCCTTTCTTCAATCAATTCAATCAAGAAGGAATGCAGTTGGATATATTAACAAAATTATTAACTCCGTCTATAAACCTTTTAT